TATCTCATACTTTTTTTTTATACTATTTATCTTGATCATAGTGTTAATATAGTTATAAAAAAAATGAAAAATTTGATGATCCGTTGAATTCAAAAAAGGCCCGGCAAGGTATTGACCAGGCCAGGCCATGGGAATAAAAGGCCTTTCGCTAAAAGTCTTTCTGTTTTTTTTTATTAATTTTTTTTTCTTTTACTTTTTATATTGATTTCGATATGTATTTATATATTCGAATTTCTATATTCTAGATGTTTGCATAATATGTTTGTATACATATTTTTTCTATATTCTGTTTTTTTTCTATATTCTGTTTATATATACCATATCGGACTTTTTCTATATCTATATAAAAAGAAAATCTACAAGTATCTATATTCAGTTTATGCTTATATAGAGATAATATAATGTAGTAAATTCTTGTATCTATTACAATAGAATGAATTCTAATAGAATATATAGAATATATATATATATAATCAAATAATAATAGATTTAAAAAGAGATAAAAATTTTTATTTTAAAATAGAATTTGAATAAAAAATTTAACTAATTAATAATTTGACTTTTATTTCAGGTTCATTATTCTATTATAGAATCGAATGTATAATATAATAGAATGTATAAATTATTCTCTCGAATTTATAAGAGTCTAGAATCTGAAAGAATTTCGAATTGAAATTTTATATTTATTATTGTTATTATATAATTATATTATATTATTGATTGTATATTGAAATATTGAATTGAAAACCGAAAAAAAGATTTTTAAAATGGCACGTTTTGTGTAATCTAACTATAGTAATTAGTAATTCTTTTTTGTAATGTAATTAGTAATGGCTTTTTTCAATAGGGAGAGATGGCTGAGTGGACGAAAGCGTCGGATTGCTAATCCGTTGTACGAGTTATTCGTACCGAGGGTTCGAATCCCTCTCTTTCCGGTTCTGTTGATGATTTGCCTTTTTTTCTCTTTCTTTCGAATTTCTCGAATTCTTTTTATTTGTTTATCAAATTTTTTTATCAAATAAAAAGACACTCAAAAAAGTAAGGAAACTCCTCTTTTAGTCTTCACGTCCAGGATTACGTCCTGGGTCATTAGATAGAAATCCGAAAATAAATAGAGAAACAAAGAATATCACTACTGTGTAAACGAAGAGTTTGAGAGTAAGCATTACACAATCTCCAAGATCTTTTTGGGTAAAAAAGAGAATAGATTCCCCCATATATTCTATTTTGACACCGAGAATTTTAGTAGTTTCTGTAAATCAAAAAAAGAAGAAAAAAATGCATTTGTTTGTTAAGTGTTAGGAGTCTAACTTTTCTCAAATATAAACAACCGCTTTCCGACCCACAATTTTTGTTGAAGACCTCACACGGTCTTTCACGGAAATTTTTGTTAGAACGAGAAAGGAAGTTATTCCAAGTTTGCGAGGCTATCCTACCCACGACTTTTTATAGTTGAAATTGGAATTGGAGAGTTAATACTATAAGATAGATCTGATCTTTTCATTTATTTCATTTCTTTAGTATAACCAAACCATATTAGACTTTTTTCTCGAATAAACCATTCATTTTTCTAGGACAATATTTGAAATTTCATCGAAAACTTACAGCAGCTTGCCAAACAAAGGCTAGTAGAAAAAAGAGTAGAGGTATGACTGGCATAAAATCGACGATTGGACTCAAAAATGCGTAGGCCTCGGGCAATTTGGCGAATAAAAAACTACTCGAAGAAAGGGCAGAATTAAGACAAATACAGATCAAACTAAAGATATTAAACATAGCAGACATCTTTTTTTTTGAAGATTATTGCATTTTTTTGAGTTATTGATATAAGATAAGCGAAAAATAAAGAAAGCAAAGTAGATCAAAAATCCTTTCTTTTTTTTGAACTTCCTCAATCAAAAACTCTTCCATTCTCAAATAAAAAGAGAATAGAAAAAATCATACTTTCATACATTATCTTAATTAAATTATATGTAATGATCAAGAAATTCAGTTTCATTCTCTACCTACACGGGTGAAAATCCTAATAACAATTGACGGGATTCTATAGATATTTGGACGGGAATTGACGAACAATCAATAACAATATTAGTGTAGAATAGAAATCGAAGTGGGGCGTGGCCAAGTGGTAAGGCAACGGGTTTTGGTCCCGCTATTCGGAGGTTCGAATCCTTCCGTCCCAGAGCATCTGGATTCTATCCTAAAATTTAAGGGACTGTTTGGATTGGAATATATATTATAAAGTCTAGTCTTACTCTAGTAATAATAAGTATAGAGAATTTTTGTCTTCTTTCACCTTTATTATTTTTTTTTTAAGATTTGCTTCTGAATTTTCTCTTTTTCACAAACAGAAGTGGGTTCAAAGCACACATAAATATAACTGAATCTAATTGTGATCTAATATAGGCAAGATAGGATAATAGATTGGTTCTGTAAATTTAAATTACAACAATTAAATCGACCAAAAATATACTAATAGTTATGTTAATATTAAGAGACTTCTCAAAGATACATTCAGAATTCAAATGTGAAAGCACTTCTACATTCTCTATCCTTTAAATGAGGCAGCTAAATTTTAAATTCTCCGTATTGTGTATATGTATTCGAAACAAAACAAGAGTCTATTTTAGTACTTATTGATATTGTTGATATTGATTGAATTCAATCAATAGGATTAAAGTTCTTATGTTAACTATGTTGAAACACGGAAGAACAAATATTGAATTTAGGTCTGTTTCGTTTTGTACCTAGACAGTTTATATTGTGTATTGTATGTAAATAAAAAGGGCGCTTTTTGTGGGGGGTTCTGGCCCCTGATACCTCTGGAGAACTGGGCGGAGGTAGATAAGAATTAATCAACAATAAAAGGTGTTGATTTACATACCTACCAAACTTATATTTTGAATCGAATTCTAAAAAAATGAAGTTTCAAATTACATCTGGAACTTCATTTTTAGGTATTTCGTGTTTTGTTCTTTATTTTATAACGAATGAAATGAATAAGTAAAACTCTATGTACTGGAAGGTGATTCAGACATTCTATTCGCCTTAATGGAAAATTTAGTGAACCCCACGTAACGTATAAAATGAAGAAATATTCATATCTTATCTATATAACCTTTGATCTCAGTAAGAAGGGTTTACTATTTTTGTGAAAAAAATCAGATTTGTTTTTCCAAGTTATCGTTTCGATATACCAATCGTTTTTATTTAAATCATTAATGTTGAGTTCTAGAAAAAAGCTGTATGCATTTTTGGCTTTTTTTGGAAATGTAAAGCTCAATCAATAATAAACTTCCAATAATGATGTTGAATTAGGAATCTTTTTTCCATTTATTAATTATTAATTTATCTTATAGTTCGATATAAACCAAAATTAGCTAGAATTTTTTTTATTAATGTAAATAATCTAACAGAATCAAAGAATATATTAATATCCTATATATAGGATATAGGAATATATATACTCTATTAATATATATATATATTAAAATAGAGTATAGAATATAGATAGAATTAAAGTATAGATTTCTATGTATGTACTGACTAAACCAATGACTATTCATGATTCCATAATTGAATCAATTGCATACCGGTTCAAAATTTGAGGAATGTTATGGTAAAACTTCGTTTGAAACGATGTGGTAGAAAGCAACGTGCGACTTGAAGGACACGATCTAGTGTGGATTTTTAGATCCATCATTTTTTATATAAAAAGGTGCTCTTGGCTCGACATCCCCTGTTCGGTTAGACTAGGACCCACACTTTTTTTTATTGTGTTGTAGTTAATTTAAACTAGTAACGAGTACATGATGGAGCTCGAGTAGAAAGTATTGATTCATTTCTTAAGAGCAAGAATCTAGGGTTAGTGTGAATCAATAAATTCGAACAACTTCGTAAGGATATTTTTGACAACTAAATCGAAAAGATCCAATCCCGCCAAATTTCCAACCCAAAAGGGAAATTTGTTGGAGTTAAGAAACCTTTTCGATAACAAAATATATTGTGAGAGAATCAAGTATTTGTATGATTCTTTTCTTTGATAAACAATCACAAAAAGGGCATGTTGCTGCCATTTTGAAAGGATTAAAGATCAACGAAGTAATGTATAAACCTAACGATTCAAAGTAAAGAGATTCCGAAACAAGGAAAGGCCCTTCTCTTTCTCAATTTTATCAACAACTGGGTTCGAATAAGAATAAAGAATTCCAATAGAGATTAAATAAACCAGATAAGGGGGGTTAGAGACCACTCAAAAAATAGAAACCAAATGTTTCTTTTGAATTATTTGAGAGTTATTCAACTTGAGTTATGAGTGCAAGTGGTTTTTTTAGGAAAGAAGAATAAGAACAAACGGGGCTTAATTCTTAGTCGAATTACTTTCATGATTTTATGGATCTATTTGTCATTAGAATTTTTTCTATCCAGAACTTGAAAAAAAAAGAAATCATTTTTCTTGAGCCGTACGAGGAGAAAACTTCTTATACGTTTCTAGGGGGGGTATTGTTCATATAATCTATCCCAATGAGCCGTCTATCGAATTGTTGCAATTGATGTTCGGTCCCGACGAGAAGGAAGAGATCTTCGGAAAGTTGGTTTTTATGATCCGATAAAGAATCAAACTTATTTAAATGTTCCCGCTATTATATATTTTCTTGAAAGGGGCGCTCAACCTACCGGAACTGTTTATGATATTTTAAAGAAAGCAGAAGTTTTTAAAGAACTTCGCTCTAATGACTAATGAAACGACATTCACTTAATTAAATAATTATAAAATAAGAAAAAAAAAAAAATACAACAAGAAAGAAACTTGAGCGATTCGTATATAGTTTGATAGAATCCTTTCTTTCTTATTACCATTCCTTTTGCTCTATTCCGGCCTATTTTGTATTGTTCTCGCCGGAGGCTCTGTCTCCTTTATTTAATGATTGTGATTGATAAAAAAAACTTTTATATTTATATAAGACGTCTAGAAAAAAGGATCAAGTGAATAAACCAAGCGAGTTTTAGATTGACCAAATAACTAACGGTAGGAATTGGAGCTAGCAATAAAAAATTCTGACATTCATTTCAATTGGGTGCTTTTCATTGAAACTATATGCAAAAAGCCTTAATTATTTGACGTATAATTATTGATATTTTTCTACTTCTTTTGTATTTAGATCTACATTCTTTTCTAATCATCTACTTTAATCATCTACCTTATTTAGCTAATTTAGATAGTGCCAATCCAACACAAGTTCTTTTTTATTTGTTCAATTTATTTTTTTCTTCTCTTTCATTTTCGTTCTATATATTTCTTCTTTTTTTAAACATACATATTGACAAGAGTGTAGTGAACAAATATAATTCAAGTGTAAACGGATCTGTTTTTTTCTATTTGGTTGTCCTACATACAAAACACAGGTTTTGGTTTTTACTTTATTCAAAGATTCGTTGAATTTGTTGTGATCCAAAACTGCTTATAAGGAAATAGATAAAAAAAAAAGAATATCTGAGAATATAGAGATAGAAAGATAGAGAAAAAGCGAATATATATATGTAATCTATAATATAGTGGATGAAAATCTCTAAGAAACAGTCTAGTTTTTTATTTGAAAATTTCTTGTCAGTTGATCCTTTTTTTCTTTTTTGCTAATTCAACGTTTTGGTCGGCTTGTCTAATTTCGTTATTTTGATCTCGATTGTACCTATATTCTATACTCTCTTTGGGTTGCTAACTCAATGGTAGAGTACTCGGCTTTTAAGTGCGGCTAGGGCCTTTTACACATTTGGATGAAGCAAGGGATTCGTCCACACCATCGGTAGAGTTTGTAAGACCACGACTGATCCTGAAAGGAATGAATGGAAAAAAGAGCATGTCGTATCAATGGAGAATTATGAAAAAATTCTGTTCTTATTAGATCGATACAAAGATTTTTAGAACGAAACCAAATGAATTCAAAGTTGGGTCGATTGAATACACGGATCGAGCCTTATGGCTCTAATTGTAAGGAAAGAAAAAGCAACGAGCTTATGTTCTTAATTGGAACGATTACCCGCCCTAATTAAACGTTAAAAATAAATTAGTGACTGATGCGGGACGGTTTTTCCAGGAGTGAATTACCGATTTTCTTGTGAATCCTAACTATTAGACATTTTCCATTAGAAGAGAAAATGGAGATGAATGTGTAGAAGAAACAGTATATTGATAAGGATACTTTTTCCTTTCCAAAATCAAAAGAGCGATTGAGTTGAAAAAATAAAGGATTTCTAACCATCTTATTTTCTTATCCTATATAGGAATGAAACCAATTAGATGGAAAAAAGATAGAAAGTCCGTTGATGAGTTTACCTGTTTCCGAGGTAACTATTTTTTGTACTAGAATACCTTGTTTTGACTGTATCGCACTATGTATCATTTTATAACCCAAGAAACCCTCGACTTTTCTTTTCGTTTCCGGTCTTATTTTAAATGGAGGAATTCCAAGGATATTTAGAACTAGATAGATCTTGGCAAGACGAATTTTTATATCCCCTTATCTTTCAGGAATATATTTATGCACTTGTACACGATTCGGGTTTTGTTTTAAACGGGCCCATTTTGTTGTCCAATCGAAATAAAGGTTATGACACAAACTACAGTTTCCTAGTTGTAAAACGTTTAGTTATTCGAATGTATCAACAGAATTTTTTGATTCCTTCTGTTAATGATTCTAACAAAAACGACTTTCTTGGGCACAAGAAAAATTTTTATTCTCAACAGATCTCAGAGGGGTTTGCAGCTATTGCGGAAATTCCATTTTCTATGCGATTAATATCTTCCCTAGAAGGAAAAGAACTCAAAAAATCGCAAAATTTACGACCAATTCATTCAACGTTTCCTTTTTTAGAGGACAAATTTTTACGTTTAAGTTTTGTGTTAGATATATTGATACCTCACCCTGTCCATCTGGAAATCTTGGTTCAAACTATTCGGTACTGGGTAAAAGATACCTCCTGTTTGCATTTATTACGATTCTTTCTTTATGAGTATTGTAATAGTGTTATTACTCTAAAGAGATCTGTTTCTCATTTTTCAAAAAAAAAAAATCACAGATTTTTATTGTTCTTATATAATTCCTATGTGTGTGAATGCGAATCCATCTTCGTTTTTCTCCGCAACCAATCTTCTCATTTAGGATCAACATCTTACAGAGCCTTTCTTGCGCGAGTTTATTTCTACCTAAAGTTAGAACATTTTGTAAAAGTATTTACTAAGAACCCTTGGGTTATCCTTTGGTTCTTCAAGGATCCTTTTCTGCATTATGTTAGGTATCAAGGAAAATGGATTCTGGCTTCAAGGGGGACATTTCTTCTGATGACTAAATTAAAATATTACTTTGTCAATTTCTGGCAATATAATTTTTCCCTATGGGTGCAAACAAGAAGACTCTATATCAATCAATCATTAAATCAGCCCACGGATTTTATGGGTTTTCTTTTTAGTGTGCGACTAAACCCGTCCGTGTTACGGAGCCA